AATTTTACTTTATTTTTTACTTAGGTATAGACTGCTGGTTAATAACCAGCAGTCTATACCTAAGTAAAAAATAACACCTAATTGCTTATATTAATTATAATATAATAAAGACAGTATTTTAACAACTTTTCATCACTTTTATATCTAAATTTATCACTTTGACTCGTTCAACCTCTTAAATCTATTATATACATATTAATAATAGCTTTAACAATACTTTTTAGGTTTACTGCAACAACTAAATTACCTTTTAATAATATAATAAAGCTACACTTTAAATGTAAAAGTAGGCTGATATATCAGCCTACTTTTATGTTAAATTTTTACAAATTTAAACGTAAACCACTCCCCTTCCTTTTTATACCACCTCCTCCTAGACACCAATGTAGGTTGACAGAAAAATGTATTCGATTTAGAATCGATCTATGGCTAGCCCACCTACCACCTAGGTGTGTACTTTTGATTTGAAATCAAATAATAAAGCATAATTGCTTTACACGCCTCAAGAAGGAGTTTATCTAAACGCTTACTTTGGGAGTAAAAGACCGGTGTTCCGCTTCTTGATATTTTTAGTTTAATAAGAACAATCGATTTGCAGTCGATAAGTAACTGTGTTAAAATATGATGATGCCAGCTGTTCTCTCCGCTTTTTTATCTATAGTATTAGTTCTTATCGCTATAGCGTTTTACACTCTATTAGAACGTAAAGTTTTAGGTTATTCACAACTTCGGAAAGGGCCAACCAAAGTAAGAATCTTTGGCATTCCGCAACCTTTAGCTGACGCTCTTAAACTATTAGCTAAAGAAAAATCTTCTCCGTCATCAGCAAACTATATAATTTTCCTATTGAGTCCACTTTTATCATTTGTTTTAGCTTTAATACTAACATCTTTGCTACCAATCTTTACAAAATCCATAATCTGCAAACTCCCTTTTCTTGTTTTTTTATTTATCACGAGACTATCAGTTTACCCTTTATTCTTATCTGGTTGGGCTTCCAATGCAAAATTTTCCATACTAGGCGCTCTTCGCGGAGTAGCACAAACTATTTCATATGAAGTTAGTATAGTTATAATCATTTTATCTTTTCTAATTATGGCCAAACATTTAGATTTTTGGCATTCGTCAGAAACATCATCATTTTTAGCATTATTTATACAACCTATCATTTTATTTTTGTGGAGATTCACAATTTTAGCTGAAGCAAATCGCACTCCTTTCGATCTAGCTGAAGGCGAGTCAGAACTAGTATCTGGATTCAATACAGAATATGGTGGAGCTCTTTTTGCTATCATTTTTATAGCGGAATACACAAGAATTTTAATAATTTCAATAATCTCTGCTGGATTATTATGCAGAGCTTTCTCCTTTTTCAAATTTTTTAATTTTTTAATAATAATATTATTTACGATATGATTTTTTCTTTTCTTCTTGTTTACTCGAGCCTCACTACCTCGAATTCGATATGACATGCTAATAAATTTTACTTGAAAGTCAATATTGCCAACCTCCATTCTATTTGCACAATTTTATTTATTAAGGTCATTACTCTAGCTACTACTTAGCTATGTCCCTACTTCTTCACTATATTATTTGTTCTCTATTAGCATTTGTTATAATTCTAGTAACACTATTAATTAGAGAACACGAACAAAAAAACCGTGAAACTGCATCACCATTTGAATGTGGATTTGATCCTAAGATTTCCTCACGACTCCCATTTTCAGCTCGGTTTTTTTTATTAGCTGTCATTTTCCTTATTTTTGATATTGAATTGGTCTTGTTGATTCCAATCCCATTAGCTATACCCTCTTATTATTATTTTTTCACAATTATTTTACCCTTCGTTTTTTTTATTTTACTATTAGGATTATTCCACGAGTGATTTGAAGGCTCATTAGATTGAGCAGAATAAAAGTTATAGACAAGTAGGTCAATTCCTGGCTTCTAACCAAAAAATTTTAAAGTTCAACTCTTTTTTTGTCTATATGAATACTAATATTGTAACTTTATTATTTTTTTTTATAATAGTATTTTTTAGAATAGTATCTCTAACAGTACCGAACTGAATTTATGTTTGAGTTATTATGGAAATAATAACAGCATTAATAATTTTTTTTACTATTAAAACCAAATCCAATCTCAATTTTGAAGCTGTAATAAAATTTTTCCTTCACCAATCTTTAGCAGCAATTCTACTACTAATTCTTTTTCCAATATTAGGGAACCATATACACTCTATTAAAATTCCTGTTATAATTTTGTGTTTAATTTTGTACAAAATAGGGATGCCACCCTTTCACTTTTGAGTTCTTCAAATTATTTCATCACTAGACTGAACAACTTTATTTTTATTTTTTACAGTATTGAAAATTCCACCACTTGTTCTATTAACAAGTTTAACACAATTGGAACATTTATGACAAACAATTATACTAATTATTTTATTAAGAATATTATTAAGACTAACAATTGCTATAAATACTTCTCAATTTCGAGTCATTCTGTTAGCCTCCTCAGTATCATCAAGACAATGAGTATTAGCTTCTATTTTATTATCACAGACACTAGCATATATATATTTTTTAACATACTTGATAATTAATTTAACAACAATGTGACTTTTTTCCACAATTAATCAGTCAAACTTGACATCAAGCCATATACACGTATTAGTATTATTATTAACCTTAGTTATTCTAGCCAGCGCTAGTATGCCCCCCTTTTGTTTGTTTTTTGCAAAATTAGAAGCTATTACTATATTTTCACATGTATTTCCACTTTATCTCAATTTTGGTTTTATTACTATTTCCTCACTTGCAACAGTTTTTTATTGCAACCTTCTAATTAATATCAATTGGCAACAAATAAAATCAACCTTAATTAAATCAATTAAATTTTCAATATACTCTTTACTAACTCTTTTCCCATTAATTCCAATAGTTATATAATGCGATGAATATGATCAACCAACCATAAAGATATTGGAACTCTTTATTTACTTTTAGGAACTTGAGCTGGTATGCTTGGTGCTTCTTTTAGAATAATAATTCGAACACAATTGTCACAACCAGGGAACTGAATAGTTAACGAACAAGTTTACAACACAATTATTACTGCTCATGGACTCATTATACTTTTTTTTATAGTTATACCTATTTTAATTGGCGGGTTTGGAAACTGAATATTACCTTTAATGTTAAGAGCTCCAGATATAGCATTCCCACGATTAAATAACCTAAGGTTTTGACTTGTCCCACCAGCACTTTCCTGCTTAATTGCCAGAGCAGTACTGGAAGGTGGAGCTGGAACAGGATGAACTCTATATCCACCCTTATCATCTAATACTGCACATTTTGGTCCCGCAGTAGACTTTGCTATTTTTGCACTACACCTTTCAGGTATTAGGTCGTTATTAGGAAGAATTAATTTTATAGTTACTGCATATAATATACGACATAAAGCTTTTAAAGCACACCATATACCCTTATTTGTGTGATCCTTAATAGTCACTATATTTTTACTTCTGGCATCACTACCTGTATTTGCAGCAGCTATTACGATACTTTTAACTGATCGCAATCTCAACACTTCATTCTTTGACCCTATAGGAGGAGGTGACCCTGTTCTATTTCAACATTTATTTTGATTTTTTGGACACCCTGAAGTGTACATTCTTGTACTACCAGCATTCGGAATTATTTCTCAAGTTATCCCTCATGAAATTAAAAAAGAGTCAAGATTTGGTCCGCTTGGAATAATTTATGCTATAATAGGTATCGGACTTTTAGGATTAATCGTTTGAGGACACCACATATATACTGTTGGTATAGATGTTGATACTCGAGCCTACTTTACAGCTGCTACTATAATTATTGCTGTACCCACAGGTATTAAAGTATTTACTTGATTAGCAACTTTAAGAACAAAAAAAATTATCTGATCAACAACTATTTTATGAACAATCGGATTTATTTTTCTTTTTACAATAGGAGGAATTACTGGAATTATACTCTCTAATGCTTCGCTAGACGTTATATTTCATGACTCTTATTACACTGTTGGTCACTTTCATTATGTATTATCTATAGGAGCAGTATTTGGAATTTTCGCGGGATTCTATAATTGATACCCACTAATAACGGGAATTGCCTTACATGAACGTTGATCAAAAGTTGTATTTTACCTAATGTTTATTGGAGTTAACTTAACATTTTTTCCAATACATTTTTTAGGTGCCGCCGGGATACCACGTCGTTACACAGACTATCCAGATACAATAACCCCCTGAAATACTATTGCTTCTTTTGGAGCAGTAATATCTTTAGTCTCAGTATTACTATTCTTCTTTACTGTTTGAGAATCAATAGTATCAATTCGCCCAATCATTATAACTTCTAACATAAAAACATCTTTAGAATGAGGAGCAGACAATATTGTTCCCCCCGCATTACATAATTTTAATCATTTACCTAAAATAATTCACCCTTTAATTAGAAGCCATAAATCGGCAAATGCCTGTTAAGCATTTTATAGCGGTATCGCCTAATTAGATGTCACAATGACTACAATTTTATTTTCAAGAATCAAATTCTCCAAATAGTATTGACTTAATATGACTAAACGATTGAGGACTAATAGTGTCTTCTTTTGTGTCAGGATTTGTAATATATATAATGTTCACAATAATTACAAACGATACTTCTTTTTTAAAATTTTCTGACCACCAATTACTTGAAACCTTATGAACTACACTTCCCATTCTATTACTTGTTATCATAGCGGTTCCCTCTATTTCGATTTTGTACCTACATGACTCAGCAAAAACTTGAACCCAAATTCAAACACCTTATCCACTACAAGAAATTCAAAACTCAAATGATATTTTAGAAGAGTCAAAATGAATTGAAGATACTCCCCCCAATGATGGACTAATTGTTAAAGTTACTGGTAATCAGTGATACTGAACATATGAGTATACACCTTGAATTCCATTACTCAAAAATTTGTCATTTGACTCGTACTTAATTCAACACCAAGATCCAGACACTACAAATAATTCACTCTTAAATTATCGACAAATAAATGTGGATAACGAGCTAGTTTTACCTGCTTGAACTCAAATTAAATTTATTGTGTCTAGTAATGATGTTATTCATTCCTTTGCGGTCCCAAGACTATCTTTAAAAATTGACACAATCCCTGGAACATCAGCTCAATTTAATATTAATATGAGCTTAACAGGACAATTCACTGGATTTTGTATAGAATTATGCGGAACCGGACATGCAAATATACCAATCGTTATCCACGCAACCCACCCAGTCTATTTTTGTGCTTGAATAATAAAATCGATTGCATTGTCAAATCCAGATTTATTTAAGCCATGAATAATGTCAGAAGATACTTTCTTACGTGTTTCGTCGGCACTAACTACATTTTCAAAAGAACTACTCTTTAGTGCAGACTATCCAGAGAAATTATCGTTTTTTAACGAATTAGATATATTTATATTAGAATTTAGAAAAGCAGCTCACTGAATTCTTAACCTACGGCAATCTTTAGCAATACAATATGCATGAGAAGCAAAAATTCAATATCAACTATCAATCTTAAATAAAACAGCCGCTATTTTATTGTGAAAAGGTGAACCAGTTGAAGACGAAACTGCTAAAATTTTATATGACACTGTAGATGAAATTAATTTTAATAGAAGAATCACAAACCCACAAATACTTCCATCGCGTCCAACAACACTTTATGAATTAAATTTGGAGAATATCCCAACCTTGGTTCCTTTTACACAAGAGGATACAAAATAAACTTATTGAAAAGTTAGTTTTAAGAACATTAGTTTGTCAAACTAAAAGGGCACGCATGCACCTTTCAATGCCTCAAATTTCACCTTTGCCATGAATTCTAACTATTGTAAGTTTAGGAATTACAATTTATATTCTTCACATCTTAATGTGATATTCTACCCCCCCTACCCTCAAATTTAATAAATCAACCTAGTTGAATGATTCGTCAACCGTATCACCTTGTCCAATTAAGACCTTGACCCCTAACTAGCGCTTTAGCTGCAATAGCAATATTTACCGCATTAGGAGATTGGTTTTATACAAAAAATTTAACCCCATTACTTCTAGCTATTAGACTAATTCTTCTAAACATATATATGTGGTGACGAGACATTGTTCGTGAAAGTACATACATAGGAAAACATACAACTACTGTCGTAACTGGGTTGAAAGCAGGAATAATTCTCTTTATTTCATCCGAAGCAGTTTTTTTTGCAGGATTTTTCTGAGCATTTTTTCATAGGAGCCTAGCACCTGCAGTTGAAATTGGATGTTCTTGACCCCCTCTAGCTGTAAGCCCAATCGATCCTTTTTCCGTTCCATTACTTAACACTGCAATTTTGCTATCTAGTGGTATTACTGTAACATGAGCTCATCATGCACTTTTAGAAAACAACAAACAAGATATTAATATTGCAATGTACATAACTATTTTTTTAGGTATATACTTTACCTTTCTACAAGCTCAAGAATATATATCGGCAACATTTTCAATCGCTGATAGAGTTTTTGGTTCCACATTTTATGTAGCAACTGGATTCCATGGGTTACATGTTTTAGTCGGGACTTCTGCACTTTTGATCTCATTTCTCCGTATTAAACAAATACATTTTACCCAAGCCCATCATTTTGGATTTGAAGCATCAATTTGATACTGACATTTTGTAGATGTCATCTGAATCTTCCTATATATTTGTATCTACTGGTGAGGTAGAATATTGTTTACCAGTTTAAGAAACATCAACCTTTGAAGTTGAACTAAAGCACTGCTTGTTTACAAATGATAATTATTAATTTCTTCATTTTTTTTTTAATATCATTAACCTCATTTTTTAAAACGCCAATCAATTTATGTTTATCTGTTATCGTTTGCAATATTTTATTATCTATAATTTTATTCTTATCACATAGAACCTGGATTTTTCTAACTTTTTCAATAATTTATATTGGCGCTATAATAGTTATATTTGCATACTTTTCTGCAATTTCGTCAACATTAACCAACTCGTCTTTAATAATGTCTGAAAAATTTATAATTTTTTTTCAGTTCTTACCAATCACACTCCTAATTTTTTATTTAAACCCTAATTTATTCTCCCAAAGTAAACCTGAAAATTTTATTCTATACATTTATTCCTCAACTGAAGCACTTCTTTTTTTGTCTCTTTTTTTAATCCTATACTTTAATATAGTATTAATTACTAAAATTATTGAAAATATAAAAAGTGCTTTACGACCCTGAAACTAATGTATCGAATCAATTTATAATATTGTAGCTAAATTAGCATCAAGCTTTTAACTTGAGAGTGGCCTCACGCCCTATATTGATGTCAATAAAGTTCTCCCCTATTCGAAAATCACATCCACTATTAAAAATAATTAATGGTGTTATTATTGACTTACCAGCGCCTTCAAATTTATCAATTTGATGAAACTTCGGCTCCTTAATAGGTTTAATACTTATCATTCAATTAATTACTGGAATTTTTTTATCAATACACTACACACCACATATTTCCTTAGCATTTGATTCAATTGTTCACATTTCCCAAAATGTAAATTTTGGATGAACACTACGAAACATTCACGCTAATGGCGCTTCGATATTTTTTATTGCGATCTATCTTCATATTGCACGAGGAATGTATTATGGCTCCTTTAAAATGCATAGCACATGAAACACAGGAGTTATTATATATTTTATTTTAATAGGTACAGCATTTGTTGGGTATGTTTTGCCTTGAGGACAAATAAGATTTTGAGGAGCTACTGTTATTACAAATTTATTGTCCGCTATCCCTTACATCGGTATAGTCTTGGTTGAATGGGTATGAGGTGGATTCGCAGTAGATAACGCTACTCTTAATCGGTTTTTCGCATTCCATTTTGCCTTACCATTTATTTTATGTGCAGTAGTTATAGTTCATATTATAATATTGCACCAAACAGGATCTAATAATCCTTTGGGAATTCCTGCACATAACAACCTAATTCCATTTCACCCATATTTTTCAGTTAAGGATATTTTCGGCATTCTATCTATACTGCTAATGTTGTTTATAATCGCCCTATTTGACCCTAATTTAATAAGCGAGCCGGATAATTTTATTCCAGCTAACCCCCTTGTTACACCAGAACATATCAAACCTGAATGATATTTTTTATTTGCATACGCTATTTTACGTTCAATTCCAAGTAAACTTGGAGGTGTAATCGCAATGTTTGCAGCTATTTTTGTTTTATTTTTATTACCACTTTTGTCAATATATATAGTTTCATCCGCTACCTTTCAACCCATTCAACAAATCCTTTTATGAAATATAACTAGAATTTTTTTAATATTAACTTGACTAGGAGGATGTCCAGTAGAATCACCTTACAATTATTTAAGATTAATTTTTACTAATCTATATTTTCTAGCATTTATTGTATACCCATTTGTAACAGATGTACAATTGTCAATAGTTATAAAATAAAAGGTTAAGTTATATAAACTTCAAATCTTCAAAGTTTGATAAGACCCTGTCACCTTTTAATGACATTCGATGTATTTTCATCTATAGACCCTGGACTACTCTTATTTACAAGGCCCTACTTACTATTCCCAATATTATTTACCCCCCTTTTGATACTAAGTTTGTTATTAAAATGAAACCCACACTCTACTTATATACTTATAATATTTAATACTATAAAAATCATAACAAATCAATCATCCCGAACTATAGGTAAAAATATTTCTTCATTCGCAAATATTCTTAATATCTTGTTTATTCTACTAATTGTTATAAATATGTTAGGAATTTTACCATACGTTTTTAGAATAACATCTCAATTAATCATTACATTACCATTAGCTCTAACACTATGGTTAAGAATTGTAGTTTCAAGAATCCGAACAAACCAAACCCTAGTGTTTGCCCACTTTTTACCATCAGGTGCTCCAGGATGACTAAATCCTTTCTTAATTTTAATTGAATTTATTAGGTATATTGTACGTCCATTAACTCTTGCCATTCGAATTACAGCCAATATTAGTACTGGTCATGTTGTATTATCAATAATAGGATCATATAATGCTAGATTCCTATTTTCATCTATATTATTAGCGTCTTTAGTTATCATAATCCAAACAGGATATATTATGTTTGAAATAGCAATTGCTCTCATCCAAGCCTATATTTTTAGTTTACTATTAACACTATTTGCAAATGATCACCCCGCTTTAACTTGATATATTGGTTTCGGCCCAAAAAACGACAAAAGTCCAAGTTACCTTAGAAGTTTAAAATACGTCAAGTTGTGATCTTGAAAACGCTTAATAGCCTAAGGTAATGATATTTTCAAAAAAGTCGTTTTCATTCATTTGTATTATAACCATTATCACTTTAACTTGCTTAATATTAATAATTTTCCGATATTCAACTTTTAGCTCACTGATTTATATATGAGATTTAACATTCTCAAAATCAATATATATCTCATTTACTTTTGTTGCAGATTGAATTTCCACAACATTTTTATTAACGTTGCTTTTAATCACACTAACAATTTCTTTATTCTCAATCAATTATATAAAACTTGATAAACATCAAAACCAATTTTTATTTAGACTAACCACTTTTGTGGCTTCAATAATAATTTTTATTCCTAGAAATAATTTTTTAACTATAATAGTCGGCTGAGACGGTCTTGGAATTTCTTCTTTTTTACTTATTATTTTTTACCAAACACCTAAAAGATTATTTTCAGGAATAGTCACAAGATTTACCAACCGAATTGGAGACACATTTATCTTAGCATCACTAGCAATTTTCTTTCTAGGAGGATCCAGATCTATAACTAATAATCAATCATTATTAAGTAAATCATTTTATTTAGTGCTAGTCCTCCTATTAATTTTAATAGCCTCATTTACTAAAAGAGCCCAAGTACCTTTTTCATCATGACTGCCTGCTGCTATAGCAGCACCAACACCAGTCTCAGCACTTGTACACTCATCAACATTAGTAACAGCAGGTGTCTTTCTCATAATTCGTGTAACTTCTTCCTGTAAACTTTCAACACCATTAGTAATATTCACTTTGCTTACAGCGTTATTAACCTCAATTATTGCTGGATTTACCGCTATTATAGAACCCGACGTAAAAAAATTAATTGCACTATCAACTCTCAGCCAATTAGGGATAATAATATTCAGGATCAGAATAAACAATAATAAGATTGCATTCCTTCATCTAATTTCTCACGCTAGATTCAAAGCTCTATTATTTATTAGAGCAGGATGAATTCTAGTAATAATGTCTCACAAACAAGATATGCGAGAATTAGGAGAACTAAATATAGTTTCAAACTCGTCACTGGTTATGATTATATTAGCTTCAATAAGACTAATAGCGTTACCATTTTTATCTGGATTTTACTCAAAGGATATAATTTTAGAAAATTATTTTACTAAACAATTTTCATTAATAGCTTTGATACTAATATTAGTTGCAACAGCCTTAACATCAATTTACTCAATAAAGATATTAACAATAATTCATAACAACACACTTTCGCACCCTCCAATAATATTAAACTTTAACCAACCATTAACTCATAATCTAGCTGCTATTCTTTTAGGAAGAGGAAGAGTATTTTTAAGAACCTTTCTTCTATGAAATAGATTCCCTACATTTATTCACCCCACAATTTTCTCAGAAGTAAAGTGACTACTAAGTTTTATTCTCTTATTGACTATTAGATTAATATTATTTTTTACCAATCTAACAAAATCTTTTTTTCTAAGGAGTTTAATAAAAATTCCATCCGAAATAAATTTATATATAAGAAACTTAACGCCAATTACCCACTCGTTAAGCTCATTAATGTTAAATAAAACATCTGCGAAAACTAATTTATTATTGGAAGACAACTGAATTCACCAATCAACATCTTCCATACCAACTATAATCGTTAACACCCTGACTAAAACTTCTTCATATTTTTTACCATCATTCAACTTCATTCTAATAATATTAATAATAACTATTATAATAAGATTGACCTAACTTTAATAGTTTAAAAAAAACATAGGTCTTGTAAATCTAAATTGGAGCCCCCTTAAAGTGGTTTTGTAGCTTATAAAAAGCATATCACTGAAAATGATAAAAAGGAATAGCCCTCAACCACATAATTACAGTTTTAGAAACTTTTGGTTTTCAACCAAAAATAGTGTTATCTCACTAATTATAATGTTTAATAATGTCACGACGATACTACTGATTATAATTACAATCCTATGACTTTTTAAAACACCGTCACTTCTACCCTTATTAATTGTCTTAGAATTAATAACCATTATTGCAATTATATTAATAATAAAATCAATAACTAGAACTGACATACCAATACTAATAGTACTTCTAACACTAGCAGCTTTAGAAGCTACAATAGGACTCAGAATTTTAGTTTCATTTTCACGCTCTTTTGGATCAGACCGAATAGATACAAAAAAAATAATTTTATGCTAAAAATTATAATTTTAACTCCGATAATACTTATATACCCAACAAATATAATTATAATCTATTTAGTATTCATAATAAGACTAACAGCTATAATTTCAACACAAACATGAACAACTACGTCATATCTATGAACAAACAATGATATATTATCTTCAATTTTATCCCTCTTAGCATTAATAATTATTATATCTGTCAGAATTTCTTTGAGACAGGAAATATTAAAATCTCCTGCTAATCAATTAAATTTATTAATTGGAGTTCTGTCCACAGCTGTGTTCCAAACTCATAATATTTTATTTTTGTATCTATTCTTAGAGTTGTCAATTATCCCAATTACCATAGTAATTATAATTTGAGGGTACACACCTGATCGAAAAAGAGCTATTTTTAACATAGTCTTTTATACCATAATTTCTTCAATACCATTTTTTATCTTCTTAATGTCCTGATCCACATTATCAAACTCCTTAGCTATTAATATTATCAAGTGAATAACTACATTGTCCCTCAACACAATACCAACAATAATATTATTTTTTGCTACAATAACATTTATAATTAAATTACCAATATACCCTCTTCATTTGTGACTGCCTAAAGCACATTTGGAAGCCCCAACATTTGGCTCTATAGTATTAGCTGCGACTTTATTAAAACTCGGAGGGTACGGACTAATACGACTATTTTCAATAAAAATTTTACCGTCAATACAATTTTCTTCAACTTTCGGTACCATTAGAATCTTAGGTGGTATACTAGCTAGATTTTTTTGTATTCGATTGACAGATATTAAAAAAGTTATTGCATTATCCTCAGTTGTGCATATAGCTACAATCATTCCATTATCGTGTAGACTAACCCAAATATCTAGATTCTCATCGATTCTTACAATAGTCTTCCATGGACCAGCTTCAGCTGGTCTATTTCTATTAACCGGAACAATATACTCAATTTATGGCTCCCGCAGAACCTTATTTCTTCGAGCACTAAAACTCTACTTCCCACCCTTAGCATTCCTATTATTAATGATGTCAATCGCTAATATAAGTGCTCCACCCTCAACAAATCTTTTGATTGAAATTTTAATTTTTATCTCACTTGTATTATACTCTTATTTTTGAACACTGATACTAATAGTTACCAGATTAATAGTTGTAATTTTTTCACTTATTATTTATTCCTCGACATCGCATGGAACGACTTTAACAATTCCTGTTTCTCAAACTTTAGACTCATCAATAATCGCTTTATCCTGGCAAATTATCCCAACTTATTTGTTTACTCCGCTAATTGGAGTTTTATTATTAGAGAATGGCTGAAAAAAGCAAAAGGCTGTAAACCTTTTTATGAAATATTCTTCTCTGCGAATGAAGTGATCCACATCTGTTTGCAAAACAGAAAAAGCAAATTTGCCATTCCGCTCCATGCAACTAAAAACCTCCACTTTAGAAAATAAAAAATGCTGAGCATTCGTTTATAAAAGACCTCTGACTTCCAATTAGAAAAAAGACCAATCTATGTTTAACCGAGTAGCAAACAACATGCGTCAGACTTAAGATCTGAAGATAGGAGACCCTCTCTGTTACCAGTTTGATTCTAGCTTCCCAATTTTCCTACCCTAAACCTACATATGTAATTATCAAAAAACCAAGCAGAAAAACAAATTTAAAAAAAAACCCACAGGCCTATTCAGTTTAACTTAAAAGTCCAACCAACCTGCTGACACAATGAAAAATTTTATAAAATAATATCTTTTATTTAGTTCTAGATAAAAGTCCTGGGAAAACTCGTGCCAGCAACCGCGGTTAGACGTATAGGGCAAGAAAATTTAAACGGGATAACATACCTACTATTAGTAATTAACCAGTGATATTTTAGGTATAATTTTATATTTTAATAAAACAAATTACACACACGTTTATGTTAAAGTATAAAAAGAAACAGGGATTTGATACCCCTTTATTTTATACCACAAATCCTAATCCCGGGGACTAAGATCCGTGATTAAAACTTAAAGAACTTGGCGGCTTTCGAACCAACCAGGGGAGCTTGTATTTTAATTTGATGACCCCCAACAAAATTTACCTTAATTATTAGCTAGTGTATTGCCGTCTTCAATAAACCTTAAAAAAGAGTAAATAGAAAAGAATCCAAAAAAGTCAGGTCCAAATACTGCAAACATTAAGGGACTTATGAGCTACAATATTGAAATACTGAATAAATTAAAGTAATGTAATTTAGAAATTGGACTTGGAAGTAAATTAATTTTATAAAAGTTAATTGAATAATAGTCTCGAAAGTGCACAAATCGCCCGTCGCTCTCGCCGAAAGGTGAGATAAGTCGTAACAAAGTTGGTGTAACGGAAGTTGCACCTAAAGAAGTAGTATAAAAAATATATAGTGTTTACACCACTAACATGGATAAAACCCTTCTTTACCACTCCAATTCCTACCCACATTATATAATTTATAAAAAAAATTATTAACAAATCAACTAATCTACTTTACCTTTTGTATAATGGTTAAACAATTTTTATATTAATATGTATTCTCGAAATCAAAAGAGCTGATTTAAGGGTTGTTAAGAACAAATTTAAATGTTACACAATTATTATAAACCCAAAATCAGAGGCTACATACCACCGCTTTTGATGATAGCTAGTTAAACGTTATATGTATTTTAGTACTATTAAATTTATTTATCAAAAATTTAGAGGACAAGCTTTAAATTTTTAATAGAACAAACAAACAAACTTATATATATAGCAACTTCCGTTACAGGACTAGATTATAATACTAAATTAACATTAAAACCAAAGATAAAAACTATTTATATTCTATATAATGTTTAAATAAGTAATAAAACCAAACTAAAAGAACTCGGCAACAAATAACTTGACTGTTTATCAAAAACATTTCCTAATAAATAATATATTAGGTAAGCCCTGCCCAGTGAAAATTTAACGGCCGCGGTATCCCTGACCGTGCGAAGGTAGCATAATCATTTGCCTCTTAATTAGTGGCTAGTATGAATGGGTAAACACCAGTTATAACTTTTTTAAGCCTGAAAAAAAAATTAGAATTTCAGTGAAAATACTGAAACCCAATAGAAAGACAAAAAGACCCTATCGAGCTATATTTAATAACATTTATAATTTGTTGGGGCAACAAAGGACCATAATAGACATCCTAAAACAATTTTCCTTATTGACGAAAAAAAAAGCAAAAGAAAAGCTACCGTAGGGATAACAGACTTATTTTTTCTGAGAGCTCAAATTGACGAAAAAGATTAGCACCTCGATGTTGGCTCAGGATTACTTATACGTGCAGCAGCGTATAAAGTAGGTTTGTTCACCCTTTAATTTCCTACGTGAGCTGAGTTCAGACCGACGTAAGTCAGGTCAGCTCCTATCTTCTCCAATAAAACATTTGTACGAAAGGACTTTGTTTTGTCAAATTTTGATATAATGTAAAATAAGCTAATTAAAGCTATTAGGTTCATAACCTAACTATGGTATACTCCTTTTACTAATATGTAATCAGATTATGAGTCTTTCTTGATGTGAAAGAATATGGGTTATAACCCACATATTACCAAAACTTAAAAAAACACAAATCAGTAATACAATAATAAAAAGGGTAAACTTGATATTCCATATATTCAAATATAATCCCACTTTTAGTTTGTTATAAACAAACCTACCCAAG